ATCTTAACATATAGATAATTTCTTGTCAAGATGGATTGGATATTCCATGATCCCACAGCCACAGGATAGTTCTATGGCTAAAGGAGATTGGTATTGCTTATAAATAATATTCCATCTATAATTCCCCAAGTAATGGATCCTTTTTGGTGATAAATAACCTACTTAACTCAGTGGTTAGAGTATTGCTTTCATACGGCGGGAGTCATTGGTTCAAATCCAATAGTAGGTAGAACTCATTAGATACCGGAGTCAATGGTATCTAATAAGTTTTTCTACCATACTTTTTCTTTTAGTTGTATCAGATTAGACTTTAACTGTATTCCATTTCAATTAGCAGAATTTAAATGGGGTATGTATAGTATAATAAATAACTTCCACTTCTAAAGATAAAAAACTTCTTTTGATTGATTATTTTTATTTATTGAAAATATTATTGATAGCCTCTACTCGTGTCCTAGCCCGCCTGAGAGCTAGATTCGCCTCAATTGTCTGTTTCTTACCTTCAGCTCTACTTAAGTTAGCTTCAGCTATTTTAAGAGCTTGTTGAGCTTCTTGCGGATCAATGTCAGTACTCATCTCTGCATCATTTCCTAAAATAGTGATCTCATTATTACCTATCCTAGCGAAACCGCCCATCAGAGCCACAGTTAACCATTGGTCATTGAGGCGTATTCTCAAAAGACCGATATCTACAGCTGTAGCAATAGGGGCATGGTTTGGTAATACACCAATTTGGCCACTATTAGTAGATAAAATGATTTCTTTCACTTCTGAATCCAAAATAATTCGATTAGGAGTCAGTACACAAAGATTTAAGGTCATTTCTTCAAATTGCTCTCCCCTTCTAAGTTCATAGCTTTCGCGGTAGCTTCATCAATGTTACCCACCAAATAAAAGGCCTGCTCGGGAAGACCATCTAATTCTCCGGAAAGAATCAATTGAAACCCCTTAATTGTTTCTGCAAGAGCAACATATTTACCTGGAGAACCAGTAAATACTTCTGCCACGAAGAAGGGTTGTGACAAAAAACGCTCAATTTTTCGTGCTCTTGCTACAGTTAAACGGTCCTCCTCGGATAATTCGTCCAACCCAAGGATAGCTATAATGTCTTGAAGTTCTTTGTAACGTTGTGAAGTTTGCTTAACTCTTTGCGCAATTTCATAATGTTCCTCGCCAACAATCCGAGGTTGTAACATAGTTGACGTGGAATCTAAAGGATCCACTGCCGGATAAATACCTTTGGCAGCTAATCCTCTGGATAGTACGGTAGTAGCATCTAAATGTGCAAATGTCGCGGCAGGAGCAGGGTCGGTCAAATCGTCCGCAGGTACATAAACTGCTTGGATCGAAGTTATGGATCCCTCTTTGGTAGAAGTAATTCTTTCTTGCAAAGAACCCATTTCTGTACTAAGTGTAGGTTGATAACCTACTGCAGAAGGCATTCTCCCTAATAAGGCGGATACTTCTGATCCTGCTTGGACGAAACGAAAGATATTGTCGATGAATAAAAGTACGTCTTGCTCATTAACATCCCGGAAATATTCTGCCATGGTTAGGGCAGTCAAACCAACTCTCATACGAGCTCCCGGGGGTTCATTCATTTGACCATAGACTAGAGCCACTTTTGATTCTGCAATATTTTTTTCATTAATCACTCCAGATTCTTTCATTTCCATGTAGAGATCATTTCCTTCACGAGTACGTTCGCCTACTCCGCCAAATACGGATACGCCTCCATGAGCTTTGGCAATGTTGTTGATCAATTCCATGATGAGTACTGTTTTACCTACTCCAGCTCCTCCAAATAACCCTATTTTTCCTCCACGGCGATAGGGAGCTAAAAGATCCACTACTTTAATTCCTGTTTCAAAGATTGATAATTTTGTATCTAACTGTATAAAGGCAGGCGCAGATCTATGAATAGGAGATGTTGTGCGAGTATCTACGGGACCTAAATTATCAACAGGCTCCCCAAGAACATTGAAAATTCGTCCAAGAGTCGCTCCTCCGACTGGAACACTTAGAGGAGTTCCCGTGTCAATCACTTCCATCCCTCTCATCAGCCCATCTGTAGCACTCATAGCGACAGCTCTAACTCGATTATTTCCTAATAATTGTTGTACCTCGCAAGTAACATTAATTTGTGGACCGACAGTATCTCGACCCTTAACTACTAAAGCATTATAAATATTAGGCATTTTTCCGGGGGGAAAAACAACATCCAATACCGGGCCAATAATTTGAGCGATACGCCCTAGGTTTTTTTCTTCAAGCGCGGAAACGCCAAGACCAGAAGTAGTAGAATTTATTCTCATAATAATTAAAGTGAAATATGTCGAAATTTTTGAATAGTACCGAAAAAAATATGTCCGATATCAAATTGATCAGTTAATTCAATAATAAATAAATGGAGTTAGCATTCGATTTAGTTTGTACCACTCAAATGAATCCAATTCAATCATTTACACTACACATTGAATGATGAAATTTTCAAGTTCAA